GTATATGTATCGTATTTGTACTTACGGCTCGCTTCTACCGAAAATGAAAATCCAATACAATAATAGATAATTTGTTACGATTAGCTTCATTGGATTTGAAGCATCAATCGTTTTAAATCAGAATCCCATTTTGACTCTGTGCCGTTGATTCCACTATGATTATTGATCAATAATCATAGTGGAATCATTCCTTGATAGAGATAGGAGACATAATTTACATGGATATAGTAAGTCTCGCTTGGGCTGCTTTAATGGTAGTCTTTACATTTTCCCTTTCGCTCGTAGTATGGGGGAGGAGTGGACTCTAGCGACACTACCATAATTGTAAATTGATTTATATTATATAAACCTATATTATATCTGTATACAATATTGGATAGTGTGTAGAAAAAACTATAGATATTATATTTATATTTCTACACACTATCTCATCATTTCTTCAATTATTGACAAGAACTAATAATTCTAGTTTCATTAAAATTAATTATTTTGACTGGCTGTTTTTACGTAAATGATAAGTAAAAAAGCGGTAGGAACTAGAATGAACAGTGTAGTAGCAATAAATGCGAGAATATTAACTTCCATAATCTCATTTTTTTTGTTTCGTAATAACTCGGGATCTAATCCCATAGAGATGAAAAATTTGATTCCTGTAAATTCAATAAGTTAATTGTATCCTGATGATGCCAAATGGATCAAAATATTATGAATAACAATAGATCTAATCTATCAAATCAATTAATTGTCGAGAATTTAATAGTATAACATAGGAAGACTTTTTATCCATACTAAATCAAAAATTCAATTTCTAATCCAATTCCAATATAGAATGCTATTGAATTTTTCGTCCTTTTCCATTCTTTCTTTTCTATAACCTACCTTCTTCGTTCTATTTAGTTAATACAGACAATTAATTTAAGTATCCGACGAAATATCAGATGACCGGTATTCAATGGGTCAGGTCGCACCTAAGACCCAAACAATATAAGTGAGATGGAAAAAGGACGGATTAAAAGATCTAATATTCCAACCGATTTACTAAAATCGGGTACCTTGCTTGGTCTTTTATTTATTATTTATGAAAAAAAAAATTTTAAATAATTTTAATTAAGATTATTATATATTATAATTATAATATATTATATATAATTTATGATTTTAAATTATAAATTAATAGATTTAATTAATATTAATTATTAATATAATATCCTCTTCTCTTTCTTGGATTGGGGGAGAACACATACATAAAAAAATTAGCATGCAATTTGAATGAGATAGATTTTTTTAATTAAAAATAGAGGATACACAAATCGGAGTTGGAAAAGGGCGCAGTTAAAAATAAAAAAGGCGCTCTGTTCCGCCGAGGTAATTATGTTAAGTTCATTGTATATTGTACAACAAAGGAATACAATTTGTGTATGTACTCCTGGTAAAAATATGGGCACTCTACTCCATTTCATTATGCAAGAACAATCAAAAAATAAAGTCAAATGAATAACGAATATGGTATCTCTTAAAATACTGACATAGAGTAATATAACCGATCGTACCAATCAATCTAGATATGTCTCTTCCTTATCAATCGGTACTATTCCGTAGTGAAAGAAATGAAAATTCCCGCATTTCTTTTGTCTGATGATAAATATAAAAATATCAATGTGAAACGAAAAAAAAAAATAAGGATTCTTAGATCTTGCTCCCTGTCCCACTTTTCTGTAAAAAGTGGGAGATGAATTGATAAATTCATCGGATCCTAGTTCGGGACTGACGGGGCTCGAACCCGCAGCTTCCGCCTTGACAGGGCGGTGCTCTGACCGATTGAACTACAATCCCAGCGAGGTGTATGGCATACATATTCTTATGGTTTCATATGGCATATATATTCTTATGGTTTCATAAGAACATTCTATTCGTCTCGTCGTGTTGTAACAGAAACAAAAATGATATACTGATATCATATCCACATGGATATGAACTATAGCAATAATTACTAGTAACCGGTGGTTCTTTTTTTTTATTGTCAAAAATGACTAATTAAAAAAAAATATATATGGATGGATCAAAAAAATGGTTGATCTTTATTTTGACGGATAGGGCATTTCTATATTCTGGAGGACAAATTAAACTGGTTAAATCGTATTCAATGGAACGGCGAATTATTGGGCCGAGCTGGATTTGAACCAGCGTAGACATATTGTCAACGAATTTACAGTCCGCCCCCATTAACCGCTCGGGCATCGACCCAGGAAGAATTAATTCTAGGTTTAGTTATAATCCATGATCAACTTCCTTTCGTAGTACCCTACCCCCAGGGGAAGTCGAATCCCCGCTGCCTCCTTGAAAGAGAGATGTCCTGAACCGCTAGACGATGGGGGCAGATCCGCCCGACCATCAGCATACTATGCTGATAGTATGATAAGTTTTTTGGAATTGTCAATATACAATATAATTATAATATATTATATAACTAGATATATAACTAGATCAAAATCAAAAGAGT